TTGCGGACTCGTAAGAAATATCAAATAAAAAAAAAGATCGACTGTTCGAATTTCATATCTATCGAATTTAAAATCTGAATATCAGAATAGCGGATATAGTCATGATTCAACGGGTTAGGTCCACTTACTTTTTATTTAGAATGAGAAATTCTAATAAACAAATGTTCAACTTTCTTTTAAACATACAATTAATAGTCTAAGTGCTATATTAATTCTAAGTGCTATATTATAAGTCATTATAACGATAACCTATTATCATTAAATTCGAAAGTTTAGAATTACATTACTATTAAGTTGGTTACTTTTTTTATTACAAATCAACAATATTTTTCTTCCCTGTTTCAATATGAATATTATTACTTGAGTTTTTTATGAAAAAGGCCAAAAAGCCCCTTATCGGATTTGAACCGATGACTTACGCCTTACCATGGCGTTACTCTACCACTGAGTTAAAAGGGCCTTTTGGTTCAATTACGGAAGGAGTGACTAGACGTATAAGATAGATCTAGCTATCTATGTATATATATTATAAGTATATGCAGTAGACTCATAGTAGCCCATAGGGTAATGAGAATTTTGATTTATTTAGGAAGTATAAGGATAGATTTAATTTGGTTTATGGATATTGGATTTGATAAATATCAATAAAATGAATTGGTTCAAGACCGCCCCTAATGGAATTGACTTGAATTGATCTGACTCCATCAGAACGGAACGAAATTCATTTGATTGATATATGAATATATTTACCTACCAATTTGACATAGATCCACGATATTTCACATGCGATGAAGAGACTCGGTTTGTTCTTCGAAACGAGAATTTATAAAAAAAACAATTTTTGATAACTTGTTAATCCACGTTCCCGTATTTTCATATTTCTCGTTTGTGAATTTCCCAGCTTAGTATCATATATGAATAGGCCTATCTCATCTTAACAAGGAGTGGTTAATTGAATGAAAGTAAAAAGTAAGTGCAATAAATGAAGTTGAATTTTCTTTTAGGTCGGGCCAATCACTAATAGATTTCGATTTTAGAATAGAATGGTGATTAGAATGAGTGACTGATGAATATAACTGACAACTCAAAAAATGCTATTCATATGGGATCAGAAAGGGTGGAAAGATCCTTCCGATCAAGTCATACCACTCAACTATTCAAATATATTGACAATTTCAAAAAACGGTTCATACTAAGTACTGAGTATGATGGCAGTGGGGCAAGTATGGCCCCCATCGTCTAGTGGTTCAGGACATCTCTCTTTCAAGGAGGCAGCGGGGATTCGACTTCCCCTGGGGGTAGGATACTCCGAAAGGAAGTTCATCGTAGATTCTAATTATAAAGAAGCCCCGACTTGATTCTCCGGGGTCGATGCCCGAGCGGTCAATGGGGACGGACTGTAAATTCGTTGGCAATATGTCTACGCTGGTTCAAATCCGGCTCGGCCCAATAATTGGCCGACCGCCTATGAAATGATATAACCCTTTTAGTTTTCTAGAAATGCCGGATACGAAAGAATCAAAGTTCAATTGTCTGATATATCCCTACCGCTATTTATTTTTTTTATTTGTTCCATTTTTTGTTCCCATAAATTCTTATCTTGCTAATAATGATCTATATTCCTATCAGAATGATTAAATAGAAAGTATAAAGTCTAATGAAAAGAATAAAGTAACACAAAAGAAAAAAAAAAAAGACTCTTTTTTTTTGTGGACATTGAAAAACAAATTAGCAATCCATTTGGTAACAACGAACGGATTACTAGTAACCTGTGCTGCTTTCACTAACGTGTATATCCGTGTGGATATCAATATCTCGCTCACGTCTCTGTTCCAACACGTCGATTTTTTATCTAAAGAGAAATGAAATGATTTGAATGAAATCATAAGAATATGTATTCGGTACTTTGTACTTCACCGGGATTGTAGTTCAATTGGTCAGAGCACCGCCCTGTCAAGGCGGAAGCTGCGGGTTCGAGCCCCGTCAGTCCCGACGGATCAAAATCCAATAAAAGAAGACATCAATATATTGCGCTCTCTTCTGTTAAATTGGGTCAAAATATAATGGGAGTTTAGAGCTTAATCCCTTCTTTTTTTCTTTTTCTATTTCGTTTCGATTGTTTGTTTGTAGGTGGTTGTACAAGTAAGGCGGTCGATTATAGAAAAGACAGACTAAAAATACATATTTCTTTTTTCAAATGTAAAAGAATGATAAATAAAAAAACGTATTAGTACAAAGGAATTCTTTTGATTGAATCCGGGATTCAAGTTTGTACTCGGTGTGTGGATAAAAGATCTTTCTATGTTATACTATTGAATTCTCGACGATGAATCGACTTGATAGTCAGATATTGTTATTCATGATATTGATCCCATTCGCTATCATCGAAATGTAATTCATCCCATTGAATTTACAAGCGAAAGGGTTATCATCTATATGGGATTAAATCCCGAATTATTACGAAGTAAAAAAAACCAAACGATGAGATTATGGAAGTAAATATTCTCGCATTTATTGCTACTACACTGTTCGTTCTAGTTCCTACTGCCTTTTTGCTTATAATATACGTAAAAACGGTCAGTCAAAATGATTAATTTGAATGAAACTTAACCTCTTAGTTCTTATCAACGATTTCATAAAAAAAAATTACAATTTCACGTCTTAGTCTTAAATGAAATGAACGGACTAGAATCAGCAGTAGCCTACGAGATCCGATAGTATGGTAGAAAGATTCATATATGAGTCTTTCTACCATACTATCTATTTTTATTGTTGTAATGTAGAAAGATAGAAACTGAATCGAGATCAATTTACAATATGGATATGTATCTTTCTACATGTTAATATAACTTAAATATCTCTAATATATATAGTATATCAATTCTATTTCTTTGCTTCATCTATTTGTATTTTATTTTTGTTCATTCCAATCAATCTTAAATAATCGAGAGTCGCTTACGATTTTCTAATTTTTTGATTTCTCATTAGTTTTAATATGAATCCTGGTATCCATTACAATAAAATAAATGAAAGAAAAAAACTTGGGCGAATGTTAATAAAAGAAAATTTAGGAGGACTTCGGTTGGAATAAAATTCCTATTATTCATATTCCCTTTCCTTTCAAAAAGGGACTAGGGGAATTTGTGAAATATCTGTTTGATTTGGATTCTGAAAGAGTATTATTCATATAGATTATGAATTGTATTCGATTCACAATAGAATCAAATACAATTACCTCACTAGACTACAAGACAATAGAATTCTGAAACTAAGATATTTTGATTAATTTCATTTTAAAATTCGAAATAGAATTAAATTAATTAAATTACTGAATTTAATATATAATGAAATTAATATAATTATTAAGGCTTTGCAGAACTATCTAGAAAAAAAGTGACACTGTTTGCTCAATTAGTAGTATCTCTAGAGTCCACTTCTTCCCCATACTACGAGCGAAAGGGAAAATGTAAAGACTACCATTAAAGCAGCCCAAGCGAGACTTACTATATCCATGTCAATTATGTCCCCTATCTCTATAAATATGAAGAAATTCTCCCATTATTGTTTCCTAATAATAGTGGAATCACTGGCGCAGAGTCAAAAAGGGATTCGGACCCAACACCCTTGGTGAAAGACTCCAATAAATATAAAACGCTCCAATAAATTCACTTAGAACAAGTTCGTATATGACTTCTAGTCGAATCGGCAAAACGAAACAAAATACACAGCCCCACTTTTCTTTGGAAGTATCAAAGAGAATGTGACCTAATATGTAGTAATAATAAGACCTCTTCGTTTTTTTTGTTGCCCTTGATTATCATTAAGTATCATTAGTCAATTATCGATCCAAATTAGCCAATTATCTACCCACTCAAATATTTATTGAATGCCCGTACGCTCAGAGACTCTCATGAGTCTGTATACTATGTATACTGTCTACAAAAGTAGCTCCTGGCCCTTCCATAACTATTAATTGGATTCTCCCTGGGGCTCTTCAATCTAATTCAAGACCCGGGTGGTAGACCCTACATTAGCAGTGGAAATAAATCGGTAACTCTTGATTTGATATGATAGCACTTCACTACTAGAATCTTTTCGTTAATTCAAAATGCAAAGATTGACAGCACTTTAAAGAGCAGAAACTCCATCTATTTAGAATAGTGTCAAGAGTCGCGTCGCATACTTTGCTGCAAAAGATTCGACGAGTTAGACCAGCCAAGCAGAATAAGGGATTTCAAGTCTTATCCTTTGTTGATCAGGCGACACCCAGATTTGAACTGGGGAAAAAGGATTTGCAGTCCCCCGCCTTACCGCTCGGCCATGTCGCCAAAATGATACAAAATATATGAAAAAATGCCCCCTTTGCTTGTTTTGGGGGGTACTCAATGTCTTTTTTTTGTACTTCCCTCTGAAATCTCGTTTTTATTAATTCCTTGTCTAAAATGAAAATAAATCGTTCCTTTTTTTTTTTCTATTGAAAAAAGAAATATGTATTTTGAGTCACAAAAGCCAAAATTCAGGCCAAATTGGAACTATTAACTAGTGACTATAAATTCATCGCCTACTCTTGGATTTCAATTGGAAAGTGCGTTTCCTAATGATAAATCATAGAAGAAAATTAAAATTGATACCTACCTAATCGGTATTGTTTTTTTTTCTAGAAAAAAAACAATACCGATTTCAATTATAACAACATATATGAGTATATGTAAACCCCAAACATAAATGGTTTCGCGGCAAGCTTCTAGCTTATCGGTTATCTTATCTGTGTATGATGCCTCTCTATAGGTAATTTGCAGAAAATTGTCGTACTACAATTTCGATTGAAGAGAAAATAGCAATTTTGATAGAGCCCAACACGCGCTGTCTCGAATCGAACTATGGAATAAACGGGGGGGGGGTGGATATATAGATAGCTATGTGGGCACGGGTTTACTAAATACAAGCCTTCTTACGCACTTCAATGAAAAAAATTAAGTGCTAAAAAAACGAACTTTATG